AGAACAGAATGTGATACGATGAGATAGAATGCAATAGAAACAACAAAGACAGGGAACGAGTTACCTACTCCTAACGGTCAAAGTGAGCCCTTTCATTCAATTCTTCATTCTTTCATGAAGAATGAATCAAATCTCCCCAAGTAGGATTCGAACCTACGACCAGTCAGTTAACAGCCAACCGCTCTACCACTGAGCTACTGAGGAACAACGGGAGATTCGACCTCATAGAGTTCAACTCCCGTTCTCAACCCATGAACAATATGAGTCCGAAGCTTCCTTCATAACTCCAGGAACTTCTTCGTAGTGGCTCCGTTCCATGCCTCATTTCATAGGGAACCTCAATGTGGCTCTATTTCATTATATTCCATCTATATCCCAATTCCATTCATTTCATATCCCTTTTGTGTCATTGACATAAGAGATGTCATTTATAGTATATCTGTTTCTATCTATATAGATATGGAAAGTTAAGGAATCATCATATAATAATCGAGAAATTGCAATAGAAAAGAAAGGGAGGTTTGTAATGATTTTGAAATCTTTTATACTAGGTATACTAGGTAATCCATTATCCTTATGCATGAAGATAATAAATTCGGTCGTTGTAGTCGGGCTCTATTATGGATTTCTGACCACATTCTCTATAGGGCCCTCTTATCTCTTCCTTCTACGAGCTCGGGTTATGGAAGAAGAAGAAGGAATTGAGAAGGAAGTATCAACAACAACTGGTTTTATTGTGGGACAGCTCATGATGTTCATATCGATCTATTATGCGCCTCTGCATCTAGCATTGGGTAGACCTCATACAATAACTGTCCTAGTTCTACCGTATCTTTTGTTTCATTTCTTCTGGAACAATCATAAAAACTTTTTTGATTATGGATCAAACTTCCATTTATTTGCTGATGAATAAACAGATTAACCGAAAACTCAATAGCTATACTTAGTAGTGAAATACTTAGGAAAGACCACATATAACAAAGATCTTTTGTTGCTGTCGGAAGAAGTAGAAGTCTAAATCCTATTAACATATACAAATATTGGAATTATGACTTTTGTTTTATTACATATTTGAAATGAAAGTTGCAATTGGTTGGTAAAGAATATGATCAAATCATTAGTTAAGTTTTTTATTTAGTTATCAATTAGTAACTACAGAAAAAAAAGATATTTTTGAAATGATATTGAAATGATATGATATCATATGATATTTGATATTTTGAATAATTGGATTTTTCTTTTACATTATATTCTATTCTAATTAGAATTCTAATTCTATAAAATTCTTAGAATTATGTTATAATTATGTAAATTATAGATATATGACTAGATATATAATATATTTCTAGATTTAAGATAGATTTATTTTTTTTTTATGTTATGATATTCTTAAAGGAATTTTATAATTTATGGTATGCAATGTATGCAATGAAATAATAACTAAGAAAAAGTAATTCTTGAACAATATATGTCTTTCACATACAACGAGAAAAAGGAGTCACCTAACCTTTTGAATGGCAGTTCCAAAAAAACGTACTTCTATGTCAAAAAAACATATTCGTAGAAATCTTTGGAAAAAAAAAGGATCTTTAGAGGCAGTAAAAGCTTTTTCTTTAGCTAAATCTATTTCCACCGGACAGTCAAAAAGTTTTTTTGTGCGACAAAAAAAAGTCTTGGAAAAATCTTAATTGACATGTTTCAAAGAACTTCCGAATTTCCATTTTTGAATTGGAAGACAAATGATTCATTTCTCTTTATTATTTAGAGCTAGGTAATATGAAAAATAAGGATCTTTCTGTCTACTTGATTCACTTGATTCAAAGTACTCAGTATTGTGTATTTTCTTTTTTTTTTTTAGTCTTTCTATATTTCTATTATTGAAATTTATATTGATTGATATTGAGATATTGAATTCGTGAAATGTTTTTTTATTTCCTATGAATTGTGCTTTTCAAAATAGAAAAGCACAATTACGATAAACAAGGAAGAATCTGAATATTTCATTAGACTTTATACTTAAGGTGTTGGGTTTTAAAATCATTAGAAAAAATTATGAATTTTATACTCCGACCGAAAACGAAAATTTTGAATTCTGACTGTTCTGGATAAACAAGAACTAGGTTTATAGTACGGAAAGTTGATTTTGAAAACTGAACTTATGAAGATGAATATACTAATTAAGTATTCTTGATATTGAACATTTACATATGACATATGAATGGAAATGCATCTTTCTTCATTGTTTCCTAAACTCTATTGAGTATCGACAATTCAACATGAATTTCCTATTATTATTTAAGGTAAGCCGCCATGGTGAAATTGGTAGACACGCTGCTCTTAGGAAGCAGTGCTAGAGCATCTCGGTTCGAGTCCGAGTGGCGGCATAAATAATAATTTAGATTAAGAAATAATCTAAATATATAAATATAGACACAATAGATCTAAAATAGAATCTAAAATATTGAAAATATTTTCTTTTAGCTTCTATTTAATCCCCCGATTTCCATTATTTAAAAGGGACTCTTCTTTATGATATTTGTAACCTTAGAACATATATTAACTCATATTTCCTTTTCGATCATCTCAATTGTGATTATAATTCATTTGATGAACTTATTAGTCTACGAAATCGAAGGATTATGTAATTCGTCAGAAAAAGGGATGATAGCTACTTTTTTCTCTATAACAGGTTTTTTAGTTATTCGTTGGATTTCTTCGGGACATTTTCCTTTAAGTAATTTATACGAATCATTAATCTTCCTTTCATGGAGTTTATCCATTATTCATATGATTCCGTATCTTAGGAATCATAAAAATGATTTAAACGCAATAACTGCACCAAGTGCTATTTTTACCCAAGGTTTCGCCACGTCAGGTCTTTCAACTGAAATGCATCAATCCGCAATATTAGTACCTGCTCTACAATCTCAGTGGTTAATGATGCATGTCAGTATGATGTTATTGAGCTATGCAGCTCTTTTATGTGGATCATTATTATCAGTTGCTCTTATAGTGATTACATTTCAAAAAAAAATCTATTTTTTTTTGAAAAACATTTTCAGTTTAAGGAAGTCGTTTCTCTTTGGTGATATGGAATATTTGAACGAAAAAGGAAGTGTTTTAAAAAAGACTTCTTTCCTCTCATTTCAAAATTTTTACAAATATCAATTAATTCAGCGTTTGGATTATTGGAGTTATCGTGTCATTAGTTTAGGATTTACCTTTTTAACCATAGGCATTCTTTCTGGAGCAGTATGGGCTAATGAAGCATGGGGTTCGTATTGGAATTGGGACCCTAAGGAAACTTGGGCATTTATTACTTGGACCTTATTTGCAATTTATTTACATACTAGAAAAAATTCAAAATTGCAAGATCAAGGCACGAATTCGGCATTTGTAGCTTCTATAGGATTTCTTCTAATTTGGATATGCTATTTTGGGATCAATCTATTAGGAATCGGGTTCCATAGTTATGGTTCATTCCAATTAATATCTAATTGAAGAAAGTAAACTACATAAAAAATAAAGAATAAATAAAAGAATCATTTGATACAAAATGAAATTTTGTGCGAGTTTTTGAGAACCATTGAGATATAGAAATTATTCAAAAGGTTCTCAAAAACTTTAGATGTATCTCATTACAATTCTAATTCACCCTTCCCTTTTTTCATTGTACAACAAAGAATCGTGAAAATATGAAAGTCAAAGAATTCTAAGACTTTCTTTCCAATTAATGAAATTTCTTGAATCTAAAAAAAGAATTAGTATCTATAAAAATAATTAGATAAGAAAACTTGTACCTTGTCAACCGATAACGGGAGAACAAAATCAGGATAAATACCAATTCCTATTACAGGTAGAAAGAGGATTCCAATTGCCATTCCAAAAGTAATTAACTTGGGATAGATATCCCCATCTATTCGAGATAAACAAAACGTATTCTATCACAACTCGTTCCTACTAAGAAAAAAGTGCAACACCCATCAATGCATAAGAGAGTATTTGTAAAAAGGCTCCATTAAGTCCTATACCAGTTATAGAACCAATTCCTATAATTAGAAATATATGTTAGATACGGAAGAATGGGCAATACGTTTTCTTAAATTATGTTAACTGAGAAAAGTTGAAGCTGCATAAATAATTTGTATTATTTCTACTATCACCAACCAGGTAGATAATCTAGAATGAGCGTGAGCTAAGAATTCCATATTGATCCGAATCAATTCATATATCTTTAATAAGATTAAGTATACATATACTGTGATGTGCGGTATCTGGTAACCATGTATGTAGGGGTATCATCGGCGATTTGACAGCATAAGTAATAAGAAAATCAAAATATAGTAATATAGTATTATTTCCAATGCTGCAAGATACGATTGATTAACTAATTTTTATGAATCTACTTACTATTGGTTCATTGTAACCTTCTAAATCCATACCTAGAACTGAAAAAAGGAGCCTCCGACAAAACTTTGTAGCCAAGTAAAGGCCTCCCCACACGAGAAAAAAAAGTAAAAGGTCTTGAGAAGAAAAAGATTCTATTTGGCCACTATACATTGCTAACATTAATAAATAGAAAAATCGCGGATTTCAAGTAACTGGCCAAACTGCTAAAGTAGTTAGAAATCCTATAAGTAAAATGGGTCCTATGGAAAGTCCATCGGTTTCCAGTCTCCTGTGAAAATAAAAAAGATTGATCCGTTTAGAATCTTCCTTCCATTGGGTTAATGGATCGTCCAATTGGAAATGATAACAAAATAAATAGGTCATTAGAAGGAACTCTAGGATACATATACATAGAGTATACCACTATACACCTTATTATTTCCATTATTTACCCTATGAGGAAAAAAGACAATTGAATAACCCACGAATAAGGGCAAAACAAGAAGTATTGTTAACCAAAGAAAATAACTCGTGATAAAGACAAGATAAAATTAGACCAGAAAAACCCGTACTCGAGAAAAGAAAATCTATTATTCTTCTCCCGAGCACGGGTTTTTGTCGGTAAAGAGGAATCAAATGATTCAAGTGGAATTTTTTATCACATATCAATAAGAAAGACCCATGCTGCGAGTTGTTTCATGCCATAAATAAACACGGACACTCAAAAAATCCGTTGGACAAGCGGATTCACATCTTTTACAACCTACACAATCTTCGGTTCTTGGCGCAGAAGCAATTTGCTTAGCTTTACATCCGTCCCAAGGTATCATTTCTAATACATCCGTGGGACAAGCTCGAACACATTGGGTACATCCTATACATGTATCATAAATCTTTACTGAATGTGACATTGGGTCTATAAATTCCAGTTTTGAACACAAAAGATTTTCGATCTGGGAAAATAACAAAATGAAATAATCATAGATTTTATATTGTAGACACCAGACGAATCAATGATTTATCAAAATTTTAAGAATCAATAGATTTTTTAATCTGTTTATGAGAAAGTGCCAAGATACTTTGATTTTTATTTCAATAACCATGAAATAGAAGTTTCTGAATCCAATTCATTTGAATTTTATTAGAAAAATTTACTATTTACTATATGTACTATGTACTATTATTTACTATATGTACTATATGTAGATAAAATATATACATATAGAAATCTAAATATAGAAATATAGAAAGATTCTATATAATGAAGATAGAAATAGAATTTCTAATTAAGGATATTATGATATAATATATATCAAAATATATCAACTGAATACGTTTGTTATTAGTTTAGTTATAGAATAGGTTAGTAACTCTAAATTCTAAATCTATAGGAAATAGAATATTCTATTCTATTTCATTCTAATTCTATTAGATTCTATTTAGAATATTCTAAAAGTCTTATGTTTTGATTTCTATGTGAAAATAGAAGAATTCTGACTAATTATTCAGCGATTTCATAATTGATTCATTCTCTCTCATCCTAGGTAAAGTCAATCTTGTTGTGATAGGAATGAACAGAAACAAATAAGTTTTAGCTAATGTAATAAAGGCACTAATTGCTATTACAAAGACTCTAAACATTTTATTCCAAAAAGTTCAGTAAGAGATATGTACGGAATAGAAAAATTACATACACCTCAGTACAGAACTTTTTTAAATAATGAAGAAACTCCTAAATTTAGGTAATAAGCAAGATAAAAGAACCCGGATTTTATACCTGAATATTTGAACCTGCTACTAATTCCTCCTCTGCTTCTGGTAAATAAAATAAATCAAAAGGTAATCTTTCACATTCTGCTATACAAGACATTAGAAAAACTAAAAAACCTATGAGCTGACGCCACAGATTCCATCCCCCAAAACCTATTAGGACTGTGCCTCAATTATATCAACTGTACTTGAACTTTTAGATAATTATAGTCGATGATAACATCACTGCTCCCATCACTATTACAGAATCTTACATGAAACCTAAAACTTCATATGGTTCCTTTATGGCCATAAAGGAATGTAAGGTAAGGAATATTTCAGCTCTCCTTGGACCCTTGGTAAATACAATGTAAAGAGAAACTGGATGTTGGAGAGTCCTCAATTCGCCCAATAAAATTCTGTCTGTTAGAATAAGAAAAGCACTTCCTAACTGCCCACTTCTTTTTTATTGATCCCCACAGTATAGTAATAAATACAGTTGATCTTTTGCATCCGCTTCAGGATATGACGATTAAGAAAAGAATCTCAATCTTAAGATAAACAACTTATGTTTACTTCCATACATTTATCTATCCAGTCATAAGGTAAATCCGCAGCTACTCCTCCAATGCAGAAAGAATTATGCATCATCCGTATACCTGTGGCGGCTTCAAATAGATCATATATGAATTTCCTCTTCTCTCTTAAAATATAGAATAAAATATAGAAAAACACCAATAGCGGCCATAAAAGGACCAAGTCATAACAAAGGGGAGGCTATACGGCTTAGTTCCAGCAGATATAACTGTTTTAGGCACTTGAACACTTTCCAATCGTTCTGGTGCATTTCCTTTTATCAATTCTGTAAACATAGTAGCTAAATAATCCTAACGTGTGACATAAGGCAAATATTGTATAATTTTTTTGTTCTCCACTATCCCTCTGTGTAAATAGCCCAATATAGGTTCACAGTCAATAACATCTTCACCATCCAGAGGAACGATCAGCCGAAGAACACCATGCATTGATGGGTGGTGAGAATTGACTATTCTCAAATTTTTTTGTAGCCGGTACAGTCATATTTTTTTCTTAATTCATTATTTCATGAATTTCTTAAAATAAAAAATACCGAGGATAATAATAAGAAACTCAAAGAAGAAATTCAAATTTAATTAACGAGTTTTTGGTTCCCGAATATCTAACTGATCCATTAATTTTTTATAACGCACTTTATTTTTCTTTGATAAATAAATCAATAATCGTTGACGTTTTCCCAAAATTATTCGTAGACCTCTTTGCGATAAAAAATCTCTTTTGTGCAATTCTAAATGTGAAGTAAGTCTCCGGATCTTACTGGTGAAATGGAATACTTGAAATTCGACAGATCCACTATTTTCTTCTTTTTCTTCTTGTGTAATAACTGAAATGAATGAATTTTTGACCATAAATTAAAATTTCTATCGTTCTTTTTTGTGAATTTTACCGATCAGGAAAAATAATAAAAAATAATATTTCTTATGCCAGTTATTTTTATCTAGTATACATTAAAATTGGATTCTATTCATAAAATAGAACAATTTATTTTTTTTTTCATTGGAATTGAATTCATTTCGAATTGTTAATACATATGTATTCTTGACATACTGAAACGACTGCTATTATTGGTATCAAACCAATAGCGATTCATACAAGCTAAATCTTCTAATTGATAATTGGGCCAAATAAATAATTTGAATTTAATGAAATTTTTTCTATCTTTATTAATATATTTTCCCTCATTCAAAAATTGCCCACAGTTTCTTATTTTGTTTTCATTGCAAAATCTTGGATTTCTATCCACAACATGAAAATTTTGGGAATTGAAACAAATTCGAATTCGAAATTCTCTACGACGTCTGGGAGATAGAATATTTTCAGGAACAAGTAAATCATAATGATTTTTGTCTCCACTCAAAAATATGTTGCTGTGTCGTACAATGGATTTTTCAAAAACCCCTTTCTCAATATATCTTTTTTTTGTGTATTTTTTATTTGTTTGGTGCTTCTTATTATCAACCAATGAAATATCTATAGTTTGATATAGAATAGATTTTCCGTCCCTTCGTATAGATAGAAAAATTGGTTCAATAATAAATATTCCCTTTCTTATCAATTCTGCAAGAACTAGGTCCTTTTGAATCAACATTTCATCTAGATTTATTTCACCTCTTTGAATCGAAGATATAGCAATTTCCTTTGGATTTATCAGTCTAAGTAGGAGACAATATACCCTGATATTTTTCATTATTTTCTTATTCAAAGGATCAGCCCATCTTAGTTGAAAAAGGAAATATTTTCTCAAAAAGAAATCTAGTTCCATTTCATTCTTGTTCTTATATTGTTTTTTTTTTATAACCTTTTCTAATCTTGCGTAATTTTCTTCAACATCTTTTTTCTTTTTTTGTTTTAGTAGATTCAATACAATATTTTTTTGGACCTGTTGTTGGGTTTCTTCCTGCTTGGAATTTCCTAATTCAAGATCTTTTTTTTTTTTAGATGATTTCTTTGGATTTACGTTAATGTTTTTACTTTTTTCATTTATAGAAAAATGAAAAAAGAGTGATTTGATTGGAATGATCCAAGGTTGAATTTTATATACATCAAAAAGTAGCACAAATTCTGGGAAGAACCAAGTTTTTAGATTGGATATAGTATCATTATTTGATGCGGTATCATATAACCTTTTTTTATTCATTCCCATGCAATTAAAAAAGAAACTTTTTTGATTGCACGGTTTGATCTCTTGATGAATTGTAGGATTAAAAAGATCTTTTTTTTCCATTTTTTGGAAATTATTGATTTCAGTCTTAGTATTATTCTGAATATTGATGCCAATATGTGCATTGGTCCAGATCTCAATATTATTTCTAAAACAAAGATTAAGAATTCTACAATCAAAATATTTTCTATCCAAATTTGTATTCCTATAAATAAGGTATCCTTTTTCTAGATAATCATTATTAGGTATACTTACCAATCTATCAAATGATTCAGATTTCGATGTATTGAAATGATATGGAATTTCTTGGTCTCCGTTTCTTTCTAATGTTGATCCAGAAATGTATAAATTAGGGAGGCTTATGTATTTATATGATAAAAGATCATATCTATAATGTTTTTTCCATTTGTCTTTTTGATTAATAAATGAATTCTCTGCATAGTCATTTTTATTCATAGAATAAATGGATTGGTATTTTTTAGATAAATCGTATTTATAATGACCTTTTAACCAGTTTTTCCATTCGTTCATTATATACGTATGAATTTTCTTATGTCTTGATTTAGAATTAAATATTCCATGTATCATACAATAGTCTTTTAAATTATCCTTAAAAAAAGGATAGCTCCCTTGATATTGAAGTACAGGTCTCAATTGAGACTTATTAAGTAATGGGTTTTGTGATATTTTGTAAAAAACATATGCTTGGGACAGGGAAGATAAGTTCCAATAAGTATTGAAATTTTTATTGCTCTTAGTATTATCACTATTTGAAAAAAAAAAATTTTTTTTTAGAGTCAAAAGAAAATTCATTGTATTTTTATTTATTTCATCAATTCTTTCTTGTTCTTGATTTATTTCATTGTTGTAAATGGATTTCTTAAATATCTTTTTTGTTGATTCAAAGAAAAGTTGTGCATTGATCTTAGAAATGATAATGGTACATGGCAAAATATCTATATATATATATTTTTCAATGAATGATTTGATAAAGTAGTGTGATTTACGTATTAATCGGATATTTTTCCTTTTTAATCTTTTCCAAATATGTTTCTGTGATCCCGATCTTTTATTATTAGAAATTATAACTATTTTTTCTTTTTTCTTGTCTTTTGCGATTTGTTCAATTCTATTTCTGACTTTGATTGTCTTATCAGAAAGATCTTTCATTCTTCTTTCTATTAGTGAATAATTAAACCAATTCATCATTTGATTTAGAACGGAAGATTCGGGAAGAATCTTATTATTTTTTTTGAAATCTTTTTTGTTTTCGTTCGGTTCATATACTTTTTCTTTTCTCACTTCAAATAATAAATTTGGATTTACTTTCTCCAATTTTTTCATTATTAGGTTGATAACTCCTTTTGTTTCTTCTTTTCGAACTTTTAGAAAGTATTTTCTTTTTTTATTTATAAGGACTTGTAAAAATTTCTTTTTCACTTTTTTCTTTCTTTTTTGGAGTTCTTTATAAATAGGTTCAAAAAAAAAAGGTCGTTTTCGGGGAGAACCAAATGGCAATTCCGCTTCCATTCCCCAGACTGTTAAAAAACAAAAATTTGTTTTTTTCTCTTTTTTTTTCATTCGATCTCTATGATGAGATCGTGTCTTATATTTTCTCCAAGGTTTTAGACAGAAAGGATATAGAATCTTTATCTGAATACCGTCTATTAACCAATCTTGGGGAAATTCTGTTTCTGATAATTGAACACCATTATAGGTGCATTTAATATGGATTTCTCTATTCCATTCCTTAAAATCCTCGTCCCACTCGGGAAATTGAAATAATAACATACGGAAAAGATTTTTGGCTATTATTAATGAAGGCAATATAAAGTATTTTCTAAGAAAAGATTGGGTTACTAACATCAAACCTCTTATTACTTGAGTAAATATAAAGGTATCCCAAGCTTCTGATATTTCTATCTGTTCATTTTTATATTTTTTTTCCTCTTTCTCCTTTTCTTCTTTTGTATCTTCATTTTCAAAATAGGAAATTTTTAATTCTGATTCTTGTTCTCTGTCCATCCAATTTCTAAAAATTAGATTCTTTATTTTGTTGATATCAAAATACGAAAAAAAAGATGTTTTGTCTAGACGATACAAAAAAAGCGGGGAATGTACATTTACTTGAAAGAGGCCCCAAATAACTGTTTTACGTCTTTGAGCGCGCATGGATCCTTTGATTAGATTGCGACGAAAATCCGATTGTTGTGAGTAACGTATCAAAGACACCTCTTCCATTTGATCATCATTTTTATCATTGTTACTAGTATTTTGAATACTAGAAATAGAATTGGTATTTTGATCATCATCGTTAGAAATTATTACACGTTTGGCTCTTCTTGAATGAATCTCATAATATTCTTCCTCCAATTCTTCTTCACTTTCTTCTTCCTCTTCTCCCAAATTCTCGGTTAATTTGTATGACCATCGAGAAACCTTTTTACTGATTTCTTCTTTTCTAATTCCAATAGATTTCTTTTTCATTATTTTTTGTTCTTTTGTATGTGTTGTAATTACATCAAATACAAATTGCAAATATTTTGCTTGACTTTCTGAATTAATTCCTTTTTCTTCTGTAGAATTCAAAAATGATTGACGGTGAGGTTCTATGAAATCATTAAGAAGTAGATCATGAATATTATTTATAAAAAAAAATTCTACTAAATTTTCTGTATCTGTATAAGTATTCATGATTTCACGTGAATCTAATTCTTTTCTCGTTCCTCGATATGGTCCGTTGAAAAAGGGATCATATGCTTTTGGCAAGCATTTCTTTTTTTTTTCATCATCACATAATATGGTTCTTTTTTCAAGCATATCCAGACTAGGGGATCTCTCATTTTTTTCTAGAATTTGTATTCGTCTTCTCAATTCATTGTTCAAATTGCACTTTTTTTTTTCATTAACATAAATCCAAGAATTATAAAGATCTTCATCATATAGTTTTTCTATTATGTACAAATAAATTCTTTGTTCTAGCATTTCCGAAAAAGTCGATAAACTAGGCGGGTATGTAAAGGATATTATTTGTTTCCCATCACTTGTACATGGAAAAAAAAAGAATTGTGACATTTCATTGCGTAAAGCATTTTCTAATTTATCATTTTTTATATATCGTAATGGCCGATTCCATCGTTTATAATCGAAAAAAAAAGTGACAAAAGTTTTTTCAACCCACAATCTTTTCTTTTTCTCTTCTTTCAGTCTTCCCAATTCCCAATTATCTTGATGGGTCTCCAGATCAAAATCTTCATAAACTGGGCTATCTGGATAACATACCTCTTGAAAGTGAAATTCATCCTTTATTTTTTCTTTTCCATTCACTCGGATCTCTTCCGTTTCATCGACTTTGTGCAAATCTTTTTCTTCCGAACAAAAGGAAGGGTTTTCTTCGGTGGATCCCTCTTGTTCTTGTTCAATCTCCTTCATTTCGTAAGATATTTCTACATCGCTTTCTTCCTTTCTTTCTTCCCCTTCTTCCGTTTCTGAGGTTTCTTTCTCTTTCAGTTTCTTAGTGACAATAGGCGACGGCATTCTGCCTAAATAGTAAACACAGGTGATAAATAAGAGAATACTAAAGATTCGAGCCATAGAATTTCTC